GAAGTAAACGAGGGTACTGCTGTGAAAAGATTAAAACCTCGAGCTCGAGGGCGCAGTTATCTGATAAAAAGACCGACTTGTCATATAACTATTGTTTTGAAAGATATATCCTTATATAAAGAATTTGAAGAATATATGGTGTACTCAAAAAAATCTGGATTGATAACTAAAAAAAAGAACAAAAATCTGACATGTCATGATACATATAGTAGTGGGGGGTTATGGGACAAAAAATAAATCCGCTTGGGTTCCGACTTGGTACAACACAAAGTCATCATTCTCTTTGGTTTGCACAGCCAAAAAATTATTCGGAAGGTCTACAAGAAGATCAAAAAATACGAAACTGTATTAAGAATTATGTACAAAAAAATATGAGAATATCCTCCGGTGTTGGCGTTGAGGGAATTGCACGGATAGAGATTCAAAAAAGAATCGATCTAATTCAAGTCATAATTTATATAGGATTCCCAAAATTCTTAATAGAAAATAGACCGCGGAGAGTCGAAGAATTGCAGATGAATGTACAAAAAGAACTTCATTGTGCGAACCGAAAACTAAACATTGCTATTACACGAATTGCAAATCCTTATGGACACCCTAATATTCTTGCAGAATTTATAGCTGGCCAATTAAAGAATAGAGTTTCTTTTCGCAAAGCAATGAAAAAAGCTATTGAATTAACCGAGCTGGCGAATACAAAAGGAATTCAAGTACAAATTGCGGGACGTATCGACGGAAAAGAAATTGCACGCGTCGAATGGATCAGAGAAGGTAGGGTTCCTCTACAAACCATTGGAGCTAAAATTGATTATTGTTCCTATACAGTTCGAACTATATACGGGGTATTAGGAATCAAAATTTGGATATTTGTAGACGAAGAATAATAAGACTTTACGTGTTTTTACATTATACCAAGTAATGGACAAAAAAAGAAAAACCCTTTTATTCTTTTTATGTTCAAGCAAAACAAAAAAAAGAGCAATTCTGCAATTCTAGAGGGTTCAATAAAAATTCGATTGATCATTTTATATAATTGCTATGCTTAGTGTGTGACTCGTTGGTTTTTTTAGGGCTAGGATTCAAAAAACGGACCAGGGCCCAGAGTATGAACTAATAACTATAGCACTAATAACCAACTCATTGCTTCGCATTATCTGGATCCAAAGAACCAGTCAAGATAAAGATATAATATATTGGACATATCGTTGTAGCAACTGAAATCTTTTTTTGCATAAAGATAAAGATAAAAAAACCAATCGGATTATGAGTTGTGAAGTTCTAAGTCAGAAAGCAAAATAGAAAAAAAGTATGCGGATAAGTGGAAGGATGAGAGAAAGAGAGAACGGAAATATCAATGATATATGATTCCAATATGTAAGGTCGATGAGTCATCTCATAAAACGCAGTGTAATAAAGCATAAATTCAATAATGATTCATGCATAATTAGATGAATCCGCTTATAGAACAAAAAAATCAAGAGCCTCGAGCCAATAAAGACTGAGAAAATTGACTTAAGAAAAAAGGACTCCGCCGGAAAATTCAGACCTAACCATTAATCGAGAAGCAATGGGAACGATATAACCCGTGAATGCAGAAGATTCTATTGAAAATGAATCTTAATGATTCATTGGGTGGGATGGCGGAACAAACCAGGGACCTCCTCTTTTATTCTTTTATTTTGAGAGGTCATGAACGAACCCTATAACTAAAATAGATATGGAAAGAGTAAATATTCGCCCGCGAAAGTTTTTTTTTATTAGATTGATACATTTTTGTCGATCCCATATGATAAAAGGAAAAACAAAAGAAAGATGTTTTTATAACGATAACGTTATAAAAAAAGACATTGACATTATCTAGAAATAGAATACATGTTTAATTAAATAATATCTAAACACGCTAGACAAATTTCGAATAGATTAACGAATTGATTAATTAGATGCAATTTCAAAGAATCCTATGATTCAGCATATTATTCATTAAACACATGTATATCTTCATAAAATCTGTTTTAGTCGTTTCATTCGCGAGGAGCTGGATGAGAAGAAACTCTCATGTCCAGTTCTGTAGTAGAGATGGAATTGAAAAAGAACCATCAACTATAACCCAAAAAGAACAAGATTCCGTAAACAACATAGAGGAAGAATGAAAGGAATATCTTATCGAGGTAATCATATTTGTTTCGGTAGATATGCTCTTCAAGCACTTGAACCCGCTTGGATTACAGCTAGACAAATCGAAGCAGGGCGCCGAGCAATGACACGAAATGTACGCCGTGGCGGAAAAATATGGGTACGTATATTTCCAGACAAACCAGTTACAGTAAGACCCACGGAAACCCGTATGGGTTCAGGGAAAGGATCCCCAGAATATTGGGTAGCTGTTGTTAAACCGGGTAGAATACTTTATGAAATGGGTGGAGTAGCCGAAAATATAGCTCGAAAGGCTATTTCAATAGCGGCGTCCAAAATGCCTATAAGAACTCAATTCATTATTTCTGGATAGAAATGTAGAACCAAAGGAAAGAAGTCTTGTGTATAAAAAAACAATTGCAGGGTTTTCTTTCTTTTTTTTTTTTTTTACTTCGTCCTTTGCTTTATTTTACATTAAAAAAACGGATAAAAAAAAATGATATGATTCAACCTCAAACCCATTTGAATGTAGCAGACAATAGCGGGGCACGAGAATTGATGTGTATTCGAATAATAGGAGCTAGTAATCGCCGATATGCTCATATTGGTGATGTTATTGTTGCTGTGATAAAAGAAGCAGTACCAAATACGCCTCTAGAAAGATCAGAAGTGATCAGAGCTGTAATTGTACGTACTTGTAAAGAACTCAAACGCGATAACGGTATAATAATACGATATGATGACAATGCTGCAGTTGTCATTGATCAAGAAGGAAATCCAAAAGGAACCCGCGTTTTTGGCGCGATCGCCCGGGAATTGAGACAGTTAAATTTTACTAAAATAGTTTCATTAGCACCTGAGGTATTATAATATGAGACCGTGAGATAGTGATAGTATTTAAATAAAATAGATAAATTAGTAGATTATGTCTCACGCATATACTTTTAAGAATTTTCTTTAATAATTTTTATAAAAAAAGAACATGCTGATTATATCCAAATTCGGAAGCAACAATAATTTTAGTTTATCATGGGTAAGGACACTATTGCTGACATAATAACTTCTATACGAAATGCTGACATGGATCGAAAGGGAACGGTTCGAATAGCATCTACTAACATGACCCAAAACATTGTTAAAATACTTTTACAAGAGGGTTTTCTCGAAAACGTAAGGAAACTTGTAGAAAATAACAAATATTTTTTGGTTTTAACCCTACGACATAGAAGGAATAGGAAAGGACCATATAGAACTCTTTTAAATTTAAAACGAATAAGTCGACCCGGTCTCCGAATCTATTCTAACTATCAACGAATTCCTAGAATTTTAGACGGGATGGGGATTGTAATTCTCTCTACTTCTCGGGGTATAATGACAGACCGTGCAGCTCGGATAGAAGGAATCGGCGGAGAAATTTTGTGCTATATATGGTAAATTTTCTGCTATCCGAATTGTATCTGTAACTTCCTGTTTGTGAAAAAAACGAATAAAAAAGCCAAGTTGTCTAATATCACGCCTTCCTACATTAGTTCATACTTCAAGGAGGGTTTGTCTGGAATAAAAGAAGAAAAATGGATTCATGAGGGTTTAATTACTGAATCACTTCACAATGGTATGTTCGGGGTTCGTTTAAATAATGAAGTCAGATTCTAAGTTCTGTTTCAGAAAGGATCCGACACTCTTTTATACATATACTACCAGGAGATAGAATCAAAGTTTAAGTAAGTCGTTATGATTCAAACGGGGAGGGGGGGGGGCGCAGAATTTATAGACCCCACAACAAAGATTCGAATGGTTCGGTGGTTTTTCAAGATTCCTTTCATGAGGATCTAATTCACGGTTCAAAAATTTCAAGAAACTTATTTTCTTCCAATCAGTAAAGTAGATTCGAAATTCAGTTAAGGAATAACAATTATGAAAATAAGAGCCTCCGTTCGTAAAATTTGTGAAAAATGCCGACTGATCCGTAGAAGGGGACGCATTATAGTAATTTGTTCCAACCCGAGACATAAACAAAGACAAGGATAATCTTTCGAAAAGGGACTCTCTAAAGGAACCGATGAACAAATCAAAATAAAAGATCTGTTTTGACATGAAATGGATATATCCATATATCTCTGACTTATATTTCGGAAATGATAAAATATGGCAAAATCTATACCAAGAAGCGGTTCACGTAGGACTGGACGTGTGGGTTCACGTAAAAGTGCACGGCGAATACCAAAGGGCGTTATTCATGTTCAAGCAAGTTTCAACAACACCATTGTGACAGTTACAGATGTACGGGGTCGGGTTATTTCTTGGTCCTCCGCCGGTACTTGTGGATTCAGGGGTACAAGAAGAGGGACACCTTTTGCTGCTCAAACCGCAGCAGGAAATGCTATTCGAGCAGTAACAGATCAAGGTATGCAACGAGCAGAAGTCATGATAAAAGGTCCGGGTCTCGGAAGAGATGCAGCATTACGCGCTATTCGTCGAAGTGGTATACTTTTAAGTTTCGTAAGGGATGTAACCCCTATGCCACATAATGGCTGCAGACCCCCTAAAAAAAGGCGAGTGTAGAAATAAACATTGAAGAGATTTCAAGAGAAATAAATGACTCAAAAATCTGACAAATAATATTACTATGGTTCGAGAGAAATTAAAAGTATCTACTCGGACACTACAGTGGAAATGTGTTGAATCAAGAGCAGACAGTAAGCGTCTTTATTATGGACGCTTTATTCTGTCTCCACTTATGAAAGGTCAAGCCGACACAATAGGCATTGCGATGCGAAGAGCTTTGCTTGGAGAAATCGAAGGAACATGTATTACACGCGCAAAATCTGAGAAAATCCCGCATGAATATTCTACCATAGTAGGTATTC